CCAAGTTCAACGTTATTCAGATTAGTCAATATAATTATGTTTCGATGCAACTACAAGATGTTATTTGTAGCAAGTAGTTTTGCTGGTTGGTTAATCGGTCACATTTTTTTCATCAAATGGGTTGGATTGGTATTATTCTGGATACGGCAAAATGATTCTATTCGGTCTAATAAGTACTTTATGTCAGACTTGAGAAATTATACAACTCGAATCTTTAGTATTCTCTTATTTATCACCTGTGTCTGCTATTTAGGCAGAATGCCGTTGCCTATTGTCACTAAGAAACTGAAAGAAACCTCAGCAACGGAAGAAAAGGCGGAAAGCGAGGAAGAAAGCAATGTAGAAACAACTTATGAAACGAAGGAAACTAAACAGAAACAAAAGAGATCTACCAAAGAAAAAACAAATAATGAAGTCCACTTTTACCTTAAAGAAACATCCTATAAGGATAGTCCCATTTACAAAGATTCTTATCTTGATAGGTATCGAGATCAAGAACTTTTGGAATTAGAAAGTAAAAAAGATAAAGAAATTTTCTGGTTTGAAAAACCGCTTGTCACTTTTCTTTTCGATTATAAACGATGGAATCGTCCATTTCGATATATAAAAAATGATCGATTTGAAAATGCTGTACGAGATGAAATGTCACAATATTTTTTTTATACATGTCCAAGTGATGGAAAACAAAGAATATCTTTTACATATCCACCTAGTTTATCGACTTTTTCAGAAATGATAGAACGAAAGATGTCTTTGTACACGATAGAAAAACTATTCCATGAGGACCTCTATAATCATTGGGTTTATACCAATGAACAAAAAAAGCATAACTTGAGCAATGAATTGATAAATCGAATAAAAACTCTAGAAAAACAAGCGGGATCTCTTGTTCTAGATGTGCTCGAAAAAAGAATAAAATTATGCAATGATGAAAATGAAGAAGAATGTTTACCCAAAATGTACGATCCTTTTTTGAACGGACCATATCGCGGAAAAATAAAAAAATTAGATTCACGTTCAATCAGAGATAATTTAATCACTTCTACAGATACAGGGAAGCCCATAGAAATAGTTTGGATAAAGAAGATTCATGGTCTACTTCCTAATGATTCCAAAAACCAAGAATTTGAACATCAAAAGAATATGTTTGATGGAGAATCATTATCGACATATATTGGTCATTCCTTAACCTCAATTGGTGAAGTATCCTTGGAATACCCACCCAGCTTTAATTTGAAAAAATTTGATTTATTGTCAGAAAATCAAGAAAATTTGTTTAAATTGGTATTCGATGTAGTTACAGCTGATCAAAATGAGCAAACAATTATAAATAAAAATAATAACTTTCCTGGAATAGAAGAAATAAGAAAAAGGGTTCCTCGATGGTCATACAAATTGACCGATGATTTGGAAGAAAAAGAGGAAGAAAATGAAGAAGAGTCAACAGAAGATCATGAAATTCGTTCAAGAAAAGCCAAACGTGTCGTAATTTATACTGATAGGGATCAGGATACCGATACTATTAGTAGTACTAGTAATAGTGATCAAGGAGAAGAGATGGCTTTGATACGTTACTCGCAACAATCGGATTTTCGCCGGGATCTAATCAAAGGATCCATGCGTGCTCAAAGACGTAAAACAGTTACTTGGGAAATGTTTCAAGCAAATGTACATTCGCCACTTTTTTTGGATCAAATAGAAATAGAAAAAACTTTTTTTTTATCTCGTGAAGCTCATTTTTTTATTTTTCTGGGTAGAGAATCGGAATTCAAAATTTCTGATTCTGAGGTGGAAGAGGCAAAGGAAAGGGGGAAAAAAAACAAGGAAAAAAAAGAGGAAGATGAACGTATAGCAATATCAGAAACTTGGGATACCATTATATTTGCTCAAACAATAAGGGGTTCGATGTTAGTAACCCAATCGATTCTTAGAAAATACATCGTATTGCCCTCATTGATAATAGCTAAAAATATTGGACGTATGTTATTATTGCAATTCCCCGAGTGGTACGAGGATTTGAAGGATTGGAATAGAGAAATGCATATTAAATGCACCTATAACGGTGTTCAATTATCAGAAACAGAATTTCCAAAAGATTGGTTAAGAGATGGTATTCAGATAAAAATTTTATTTCCTTTCCGTCTGAAACCTTGGCGAAAATCTAAGGTACGATCCCAGCATGGAGATACAGTGAAAAAAAAAGAAAAAAAAGACAATTTTTTTTTTTTAACAGTCTGGGGAAAGGAAACTGAACTTCCCTTTGGTTCTCCTAGAAAACGCTCTTCCTTTTTTAAACCTATTTGGAAAGAAGTAAAAAAAAAAATTAGAAAAGTGGAAAAGATATTTTTTCTAGTTCTAAGATTTTCTAAAAAACAAATAAAAGGGTTTCTAAAGATCTCAAAAGAAAAAACAGGATGGGTTACCAAAAAAGTTCTAGTTATAAAACGAATAATGAAAGAACTTAATAAAATAAACCCAATTCTATTCTTTGAATTTGGTAAAGTAAAAATATATGAATCGAGTGAAAATGGAAAAGATTCCACAATCAGTAATAAGATTACTCACGAATCAACCATTAGAATTCCATCCATGAATTGGACAAATTATTCACTCATAGAAAAAAAAATAAAGGATCTTGCTGATAGGACAACCACAATCAGGAATCAAATAGAACAGAGCACAAAAGACAAGGAAAAAATAGTTCTAACTCCAGATATAACTATTAGCCCTAACAAGATAAATTGTGATGATAAAAAATCGGAAGTGCGGAAACATATTTGGCAAATATTCAAAAGAAAAAGTACTCGATTAATACGTAAATTACACTACTTAAAAAAATCTTTCATTGAAAGAATATACATCGATACCTTTCTATGTACCATTAACATTCCCAGGATCAATGCACAACTTTTCCTTGAAGCAACAAAAAAAATGATCAAGAAATCCATTTACAATGATGAAACAAATCAAGAAGGAATTGATATTGATCAAACAAATAAAAACAGAATTGACTTCATTTCGACTATGAAAAAGTCGCTTTATAATACTAATATTAGTAATAATATTAGTAATAATAATTTAAATATTTATTGTGACTTATCTTCTTTGTCCCAAGCATATGTATTTTACACATTATCACAAACCCAAGTTAATAATAAGTATTACTTGAAATCTGTACTTCAATATCACGGAACTTCTCTTTTTCTTAAGGATAGAATAAAGGATTTTTGTGGAACACAAGGAATATTTGATTCTAAATCAAAGCATAAGAAAATTAATAAGTCTGGAATGAATGAATGGAAAAACTGGTTAAAGGGTCATTATCAATACAATTTATCTCAGACTAAATGGTCTCCATTAGTACCGCAAAAATGGCGAAATAGAGTCAATCAACGCCGTACAATAAAAAAAAAAGACTCAAAAATATTGGATTCATATAAAAAAGAAAAAGACCCATTAATTTTAATTCATTACGTAAAACAAAATTCTTATGGAAAAGAAAAATTAAAAAAAAACTACAGATATGATCTTTTATCACATAAATATATGAATTCTGAGGATAGGGGTGACTCCTATATTTATATTTATGAATCACCATTACAAATAAACAGAGACCTAAAAATTCCATATAATTTCAATACACAGAAAACACGGAAACCCGAATCATTTTATATACGAGTAGATATAGATATTAGTGATTATCTAGCAGAAGAATCTATTTATAGGGAAAAAGTTTTTGATAGAAAATATTTTGATTGTAGAATTCTCCATTTTTGTCTTAGGAAAAATATCGATATTGATACCTGGCCCAATATGCATATTGGTACCAAGATTAAAAAAAATACTAAAGCTATAACTAATAATTATAAAAAATCTTATAATAAAGATATTTATTCTCTCGCGATTTATAAAAAAAAAAAACTTTTTTATTGGATGGGAATGAATCAAGAAAGGCTATATCGTCCCATATCAAATCTGGAATCTCGATTCTTACCAGAACCAGAATTTGGGTTACTTTATAATGCGTATAAGATTAAACCATGGATCATACCAATAAAATTTCTTCTTTTAAATTTTAATAGAAATGAAAATATTAATCAAAATAAAAACATCAAGGGAAACAAAAAAAAGGATCTTCATCTACCATCTAATAAAAAAGAATATCTTGAATTAGAGGACCAGAACCGACAAAAAAAAAAACAACAGCTGGGTCAAGCAGATCTTGGATCAGATACACAAAACCAAAATAAAAAAAAAGATGTTGAAAAGAATTACACAGGATCAGATATTAAAAAACGTAGAAAGAAAAAACAATTCAAGAGTAACAAGGAAGCAGAACTATATTTCTTCCTGAAAAAACATTTCCTTTTTCAATTAAGATGGGATGATCCCTTGAATCAAAAAATGCTCAATAATATCAAGGTATATTGTCTCCTACTCAGACTGATAAATCCAAGGGAAATTGCTATATCCTCGATTCAAAGAGGAGAAATGCGTCTAGATGTAATGTTCATGCAGAGGGATATAGCTCTTAAAGAATTGATAAAAAAGGGAATTTTTTGTATTGAACCGGTTCGCCTATCTATAAAATGGAATGAACAATTTATTATATATCAAACCATAAGGATTTCATTGGTTGATAAGAGTAAGCAACAAACTGATAGAAGATGCATAAAAAACAAATATGTTGAGAGGAATCATTTTGATAAATCCATTGCACGACATAGCAGTATGCTTGTGAATGGAAACAAAAACAATTATGATTTCCTTGTTCCTGAAAATATTCTATCTACTAGACGTCGCAGAGAGTTGAGAATTCTAATTTGTTTCAATTCCTGGAGGGGGAATGTTGTGGATGTGGATGGAAATCCAATATTTTACAATGAAAATAACGTAAGGAACTGTGGGCAGTTTTTGAATGAGTACAAGCATATTAATGCTGATGCAAATAATTTAATTAAATTCAAATTGTTTCTTTGGCCCAATTATCGATTAGAGGATTTAGCTTGTATAAATCGGTATTGGTTTGATACCAATAATGGCAGTCGTTTCAGTATGTCAAGGATACGGATGTATCCACAATTTCGAATTAATTGATGGTATATTTACTCTATAATAAATATATAATATAGCGCGCGAGCTATTTGGTATATGAAAGCCGGAAGATGTACACATATGTTGTATTACATTATGATACATGATACTGAATTTAATGGCTTATCAACTGAATATAGAAATGAATCAGCTTAGGTACAATACAAAAAAATAATTCTCCTCGGTGAGTGCATAAATGTAGAATAGAAATGTATTATACCTTTCTATCCAAATCGAATTAATAAATATAAATAAAAAATTTGATTTGGATAGAAAAAGTAGTATAAAAGGAAATCCCAACTTTTGTGTGTACAGGATTAAAATGACTGGCATTATTATTTTTCCTGATCAGTAAATAAAAAAAAAAAGAAAATATAAGAGAATTCCTTTATGGTCAAAAATACATTTATCTCAGTTAGTCCACAAGAAGAAAAAGAAGAAAACAAGGGATCTGTCGAATTTCAAGTATTCAGTTTCACCAATAAGATACGGAGACTTACTTCACATTTGGAATTGCACAAAAAAGATTTTTTATCTCAAAGAGGTCTGCGAAAAATTCTGGGAAAACGTCAACGGCTGCTGGCTTATTTGTCAAAGAAAAATAGAGTGCGTTATAAGAAATTAATTGACCAGTTGGACATTCGGGAGCCAAAAACTCGTTAATTTTAAGATTCGTTTGAATTAATTTTATTTTTATTAGATTTTGTATTTTGATAAATCTCGTTTTGATAAATTTCATGGAATAAACGAATCAGGGAAAAAAGATATGACTGTACCATCTACAAGAAAAGATCTCATGATAGTCAATATGGGTCCTCACCACCCATCGATGCATGGTGTTCTTCGACTGATCGTTACTCTCGATGGTGAAGATGTTATTGACTGTGAACCCATACTGGGTTATTTACACAGAGGGATGGAAAAAATTGCAGAAAACCGAACAATTGTACAATATCTGCCTTATGTAACACGTTGGGATTATCTAGCTACTATGTTCACAGAAGCAATAACAGTAAATGCACCGGAACAATTGGGAAATATTCAAGTACCTCGAAGAGCCAGCTATATCAGAGTCATTATGCTAGAGCTGAGTCGTATAGCTTCTCATTTGTTATGGCTTGGCCCTTTTATGGCAGATATTGGTGCGCAGACTCCCTTTTTCTATATTTTCAGAGAGAGGGAATTGATATATGATCTATTTGAAGCTGCCACAGGTATGCGAATGATGCATAATTATTTCCGTATCGGAGGAGTAGCTGCCGATTTACCTTATGGCTGGATAGAGAAATGTTTGGATTTCTGCGATTATTCTTTAAAAGGAGTTGCGGAATATCAAAAACTTATTACGCGGAATCCCATTTTTTTGGAACGAGTTGAGGGAGTGGGTATTATTGGGGGAGAGGAAGCAATAAATTGGGGCTTATCAGGACCAATGTTACGAGCTTCCGGAATCCAATGGGATCTTCGTAAAGTTGATCATTATGAGTGTTACAATGAATTCGATTGGGAAGTCAAATGGCAAAAAGAAGGAGATTCATTAGCTCGTTATTTAGTACGAATCAGTGAAATGACGGAATCCATAAAAATTATTCAACAGGCTCTGGAAGGAATTCCCGGAGGACCCTATGAGAATTTAGAAGTCCGACGCTTTGATAGAGCAAAAGATTCCGAATGGAATGATTTTGAATATAGATTCATTAGTAAAAAGCCTTCACCCAATTTTGAATTGTCGAAACAAGAACTTTATGTGAGAGTAGAAGCCCCAAAAGGAGAATTAGGAATTTTTCTGATAGGAGATCGGAGTGTTTTCCCTTGGAGATGGAAAATTCGTCCGCCCGGTTTCATCAATTTGCAAATTCTTCCTCAGCTAGTTAAAAGAATGAAATTGGCTGATATCATGACGATACTAGGTAGTATAGATATCATTATGGGGGAAGTTGATCGTTGAAATGATAATTGATACAACAGAAGTACAAACTATCAATTCTTTTTCTGGATCGGAATTATTAAAAGAGGTCTATGAACTTATATGGCTCTTTGTCCCTATTTTTTTCCTGATATTTGGAATCATAATGGGTGTGCTAGTAATTGTGTGGTTAGAAAGAGAAATATCTGCAGGGATACAACAACGTATTGGGCCTGAATATGCCGGTCCATTAGGAATTCTTCAAGCTCTCGCGGATGGAACCAAACTACTTTTTAAAGAGGATCTCCTACCATCTAGAGGAGATATTAGTTTATTCAGTGTCGGACCGGTTATAGCGGTCATATCAATTCTACTAAGTTATTTAGTAATTCCTTTTGGATATCGCCTTGTTTTATCTGATCTTAGTATAGGTGTTTCTTTATGGATCGCCATTTCCAGTATTGCTCCTATTGGACTTCTTATGTCAGGATATGGATCGAATAATAAATATTCCTTTTCAGGTGGTCTACGAGCTGCCGCTCAATCTATTAGCTACGAAATACCATTAACTCTATGTGTGTTATCAATATCTCTACGTGTGATTCGTTAGAACATGAACTTTTACCGCTTTCCTTTCTTTCTAGGAAAGAAGTTGAATGTATTGAATAGATCTATTCATTTTTTTTTTATTCATCATTCAAGTCGATGAGTTAAACCAGATAGTTATATGAGTGAAACAAAACAGCTTATAAATTCGCAGTTAAGAAGATTAAATCTCATTCCCTATGTACAAGAGTAAAGTGGAAGTAACCATAAGTAGTGTAAACTGTTTACCCCAAGCCAAGGTTGAGATTGTTTAATTAGTCATCATGTCTTGAAGCGGGTGCAAAAGATCAACTGTATGGAGTTTCGACTATAGTCTTGTATGTATTACCATATGGGGGATCAATCAAAAATGAGTGGACGGGTAGGAACACCAAGATACACCAAAGATTTGTCATAGAGATAATGTAAGGTCTCAAAAGAGGTATTTACGCATAAAACGAATCAAAGTAAGGGCTTTAAGTTAGTAGAAATGATCAAGCAGTACTTCCCTACGATTCCGATCTAGAGTATGCTTCTATTCACTGATTAAAGAAATGACTATCAAGTAACGAATTAATCCTTTTTTTTTTTTTAGTACCCTCTTTCTTCTGAGAAACAAGAACAGGAACAAAAAGAAAAAACAAATGGAATGCAATTGAAATGCAATATATAGAATATATGTGGAATATAATGAAGAAAAAAAAAACGAATAATAATAAATCTTTATTTATTCTTTCTTTACCCCATATAAATATGAAATTTTTATAATGATTCATGAACGAAACTAGTTTATAATTCTTTTTCGTAATAAAAAAAATATATGGGTCGAACTTTCTATTGATACAATGAGTATTTCATTGAAGGAATAAGTTATTACTGAATAAAGAGAAAAGATAAAATTTTTTTAAGGGAATGAGATCAATTCGGAAGCGCTTTTTTTATTCTAGCAGACAGAATTCCATCGGTCTAATTTAGGACTCTCCAATCTATCCTTATTCTATCTATCCCCCAATAGATACTAAGTTAATGTTAATGTCGAACTAGTCCTTACATTTATTTATGGCCATAGAGGAGCCGTATGAAGCTGAGGTTTCATGTACGGTTCTGGAATAGCGATGGAAACAGTAATGTTATCATCGACTATAATTATCTAACAGTTCAAGTACAGTTGATATAGTTGAGGCACAGTCAAAATATGGTTTTTTGGGGTGGAATCTGTGGCGTCAACCTATAGGGTTTATAGTTTTTATAATTTCTTCTCTAGCGGAATGTGAGAGATTACCCTTTGATTTACCAGAAGCGGAGGAGGAATTAGTAGCAGGTTATCAAACCGAATATTCAGGTATCAAATACGGTTTATTTTACGTTGCTTCTTACCTAAATTTATTAGTTTCTTCGTTATTTGTAACAGTTCTTTACTTAGGCGGGTGGAATTTATCTATTCCGTACATATTTATTCCTGAACTTTTCGTAATAAAAAAAATGGGTGGAGTCTTTGGAATGACAATTGGTATCTTTATTACATTAGCTAAAGCTTATTTGTTCCTGTTTATTCCTATCACAACAAGATGGACTTTACCTAGGATGAGAATGGACCAACTATTAAATCTTGGATGGAAATTTCTTTTACCTATTTCTCTAGGAAATCTATTATTGACAACTTCTTCCCAACTAGTTTCGCTATAAATAACAGAATACGATAACGATATTATGGATTCATAACCTCTCTCAAACAAGAGAAAGAAACATCAACTCATTAATTTCATAGATATCTACAATATGTTCCCTATGGTGACTGGATTCATGAATTATGGTCAACAAACAGTACGAGCTGCAAGGTACATTGGTCAAGGTTTCATGATTACCTTATCCCACACAAATCGTTTACCTGTAACTATTCAATATCCTTATGAAAAATTAATAACATCAGAGCGTTTCCGTGGTCGAATCCACTTTGAATTCGATAAATGTATTGCTTGTGAAGTATGTGTTCGTGTATGCCCTATAGATCTACCCGTTGTAGATTGGAGATTGGAAACATATATTAAAAAGAAACAATTGCTTAATTATAGTATTGATTTCGGAGTCTGTATATTTTGTGGTAACTGTGTCGAGTATTGTCCAACAAACTGTTTATCAATGACTGAAGAATATGAACTTTCCGCTTATGATCGTCACGAATTGAATTATAATCTAATTGCTTTGGGTCGGTTACCAATCTCAGTAAGTGGAGATTACACAATTCAAACAATTATGAATTCGACTCAAATCAAAATAGACAAGGATAACCCCCTTGATTCAAGAACGATTACCAATTACTAAGTACTAAGATTCTTTTTTGATATAAGAAATCCAAGCTTCTTTCATTTTGGTTGGACAATAACTACAAATCATAACTATTGATTGTTGAGAATTATTGTTTGATTTAAATTTATAATATATTTATATTTATTTAATTTATATATTATATTCGTTATGATTTCGAAATATAAAATTCCAACTACTATAGTCTTTCGGATAAAAAAAGAAAAAAGCGGGATCAGTCTAATAATTGTATCTACATAAATCTGCCCTACATTAAGATTTAATTCAATTAGGAGCGTATCATATACAAGAAAAAACAAATAGGGTAACCTTTTTCCTGGACTATTCAATAAAGTCATGAAATATTTCGACTTATTTATTTCTCATTTTATACATAATGGATTTAACTGGACCAATACATGATATTCTTGTAGTATTTCTGGGATCAGTTCTTATATTAGGGGGGCTAGGAGTAGTTTTACTTACCAATCCAATTTATTCTGCCTTTTCCTTGGGATTGGTTCTTGTTTGTATATCCTTATTCTATATTCTATTGAACTCCTATTTTGTAGCTGCTGCGCAGCTCCTTATTTATGTGGGAGCTATAAATGTTTTAATCATATTTGCTGTGATGTTCATGAATGGTTCAGAATATTCCAACGATTTTTATCTTTGGACTGTTGGGGATGGGGTCACTTCGCTGGTTTGTACAAGTATTCTTTTTTCACTAATTACTACTATTCCAGATACGTCATGGTACGGGATTATTTGGACTACAAAATCAAACCACATTATAGAGCAGGACCTTATAAGTAATGTTCAACAAATCGGGATTCATTTATCAACAGATTTTTTTCTTCCATTTGAACTTATTTCTATAATTCTTTTAGTTGCCTTGATAGGTGCAATTACTACGGCCCGTCAATAATAAATACTTAGTATTATTAATACAATACTTACAGATTAGAAATTAGAACCCCCCCCCCCCCCGATAAAAAAATAAAAATAAGGTCTTGTTTTGTCATGTGTTATTCTTATTATACTCAATTTTATTTCAAAAAAAAAAAAAATGGATTTTTATATTGTTCATATATTTATATTGTTCATATATAAATAATATTGCAAGGGTTTTCATTCGAACTATTGCCCCAATACCTTATTTTTTTGTCCTGTAATTGTTTTATTTTATCCAATCGAATTGATTGAATTGTTTTGTTGTTCATATTGAAATGAATTGAGATTGATGAGGAGAGGAATCAGTAAATGATGTTCGAGCATGTACTTTTTTTGAGTGCATATTTATTTTCTATCGGTATTTATGGATTGATCACAAGTCGAAACATGGTTAGAGCACTTATGTGTCTTGAGCTTATACTAAATTCGGTTAATATTAATCTCGTAACATTTTCTAATTTATTTGATAATCGCCAATTAAAAGGAGATATTTTTTCGATCTTTGTTATAGCTATTGCAGCTGCTGAAGCAGCTATTGGGCTAGCTATTGTTTCGTCGATTTATCGTAACAGAAAATCAATCCGTATCAATCAATCGAATTTGTTGAATAAATAATCGTAATATAATAGTTAATAAAAATTGTAATAATCAGTAATCATATATGTAATCATATAAATGAAATACGTATCATATACATATGATCTATTAATTATATATATGATATATATATTATTTTATATAATATATTTATTTATTTTATTATTTTTTTTTTTTGTTATTTTATATTTTATAATATAATATATAATACTATAATATCTAATTTATATTAGAATTAATATTCAATTCACAAATTTTTATTTATTAGTTAGCATGGACGACTCATATCACCATGTTTGCTGAAACAAAAATAAAAGCCTCTTGGTCCTTTTCTCATGAACAGATCCAGAAGTAGATTAATTAAAAATTAAAAAATTCTGGTAAACCACCGATTCGTCTGGTGTCTACAATATATGGATTCATTTACTACTGATTTTACCAGATCGAAATTTTTTTATGTTCAAAACTGAAATTTATATATCCAATGTCGCATTCAGTAAAGATTTATGATACATGTATAGGGTGTACTCAATGTGTACGAGCCTGTCCCACGGATGTATTGGAAATGATACCTTGGGTCGGATGTAAAGCTAAGCAAATTGCTTCCGCTCCAAGAACTGAGGACTGTGTAGGTTGTAAGAGATGTGAATCCGCTTGTCCAACAGATTTTTTGAGTGTACGTGTTTATTTATCGAATGAGACAACTCGCAGTATGGCTCTAGCTTATTGATACGTTACAAAAAACTCCACTTGAATCATTTGATTCCTCTTTACCGACAAAAACCCGTGCTCGGAATAAAATAAAATATTTTATTGAGTACGGGTTTTTCTTTTCTGGTCAAAGCGTATCTTGTCTTTACCACGAGTTATTTTCCTTGGTTAACAATAATTGTTGTTTTGCCGATATTCGCGGGTTCTTCAATTTTATTTCTCCCGCATAGAGGAAATAAGGTGGTTCGTTGGTATACTATAAGCATATGCTTATTAGAACTCCTTCTAACGACCTATGCATTCTGTTATCATTTTCAATTGGATGATCCGTTAATCCAATTGGAGGAGGATTATAAATGGATAAATATTTTTGATTTTCACTGGAGACTGGGAATCGATGGACTTTCCATAGGACCCATTTTACTGACAGGATTTATCACTACTTTAGCTACTTTAGCGGCTTGGCCAGTTACTCGGGATTCGAGATTGTTTCATTTCCTGATGTTAGCAATGTACAGCGGTCAAATAGGATCATTTTCTTCTCGAGACCTTTTACTTTTTTTTATGATGTGGGAGTTAGAATTAATTCCTGTTTACTTACTTTTATCCATGTGGGGAGGGAAGAAACGTCTGTACTCGGCTACAAAGTTTATTTTATACACTGCAGGGGGTTCCATTTTTCTCTTAATAGGAGTTCCAGGTATGGGTTTATATGGTTCCAATGAACCAACATTAAATTTTGAAACATTAGCTAATCAATCGTATCCCATGGCATTGGAAATAATATTATATTTTGGGTTCCTTATTGCTTATGCTGTCAAATTACCAATTATACCCCTACATACATGGTTACCAGATACCCATGGGGAAGCACACTACAGTACATGTATGCTTTTGGCCGGAATCTTACTAAAAATGGGAGCATATGGATTGATTCGGATCAATATGGAATTATTACCCCATGCCCATTCTATATTTTCCCCATGGTTGGTGATAGTGGGAACGATGCAAATAATTTATGCAGCTTCAACCTCTCTCGGTCAACGCAATTTAAAAAAGAGAATAGCTTATTCTTCCGTATCTCACATGGGTTTCACAATTATAGGAATTGGTTCTATAACCAACACAGGACTTAATGGAGCCATTTTACAATTACTCTCTCATGGATTTATTGGTGCTGCACTTTTTTTCTTGGGGGGGACGAGCTGTGATAGAATACGTCTTGTTTATCTTGACGAAATGGGGGGTATATCTGTCCCAATGCCAAAAATATTTACCATGTTCAGTAGTTTCTCGATGGCTTCCCTTGCATTGCCAGGAATGAGTGGTTTTGTTGCGGAATCAGTAGTATTTTTCGGAATGATTACCAGCCCAAAATATCTTTTAATGCCAAAAATACTAATTACTTTTGTAATGGCAATTGGAATGATATTAACTCCTATTTATTCATTATCTATGTTACGCCAGATGTTCTATGGATACAAGCTTTTCAATCTTCCAAACTCTTTTTTTATGGATTCTGGACCGCGCGAACTCTTTGTTTCGATCTGTATCTTTCTACCCGTAATAGCGATTGGTATTTATCCTGATTTGGTTATTTCCTTATCAGTTGACAAGGTACAAGCTATTCTATCTAATTTTTATCATAGATAGTCTTCATGAATAAAGCAGAAGGTTATTATTTGAATTTGATTTTAAAATGTCATTTTAAAATCAAATAACCATTCGCTGTACAATGTACAAAAAAATGAAGTGAATTAAAATTGTAATGAGATGTATTGCATCTCGAGTTTTTGAGAACCGTTTGACTCCTGGTCCAGGAGTCAAACGGTTCTCAAAAACTCGCACAAGCTTTCATTATCCGCGGAACGATGTTCTTATTTATTTTTTTTCCGGTAGTTTATTCAATTAGATGTTAATGTGAATGAACCATAACTGTGTAGTCCTATTCCTAATAGATTGACCCCAAAATAGCATATCCAAATTATAAGAAATCCCATAGAAGCCACAATTGCCGAATTCAAACCTTGCAAGCTTTGGTTTGTTCTAGTATGTGAATAAATCGCGTATATGGTCCAAGTAATAAACGCCCAAGTTTCCTTGGGGTCCCAATTCCAATAGGATCCCCATGCCTCATTAGCCCATACTGCTCCAGAGAGAATACCCATAGTTAAAAAGGTAAACCCTAGGCTAATGACGCGAGAACTCCAATAATCCAATCTTTGCATCAATTGATATTTGTAATAATTTCTAAAAGAAAGAAAAGAAGTGTTTTTTAAAACATTTATTTTGTCATTCAAGTATTTGATCTCACCAAATAAAAATGACCTAATTAATAAATTCTTGCTTTTACCAAAAATATCGATGTTTTTTCGAAATGTAATGACTATAAGAGCAATTGAAAATAAGGATCCAAATAAAAGAGCTGCATAGCTCAATAACATCATACTTACATGCATCATTAACCATTGGGATTGTAGAGCAGGTACTAATGTTGGAGATTGATGCATTTCCGTTAAAAGACCCGAAGTGGCAAAGCCCTGGGTTAAAATAGCACTTGGGGCGGTTATTGCGCCTAAATCATTCTTATTTTTATCATTTCTAAAATACGGAATCATATGAATAATGGCAAAACTCCATGAAAGGAACATTAATGATTCGTATAAATTACTTAACGGGAAATGTCCCGAATAAATCCAACGAGTGACTAATAATCCCGTTATGGAGAAAAAAGTAGCTATCATCCCTTTTTCCGATGAATCACATAATCCTACGATTTCGTGGACTAATAAGGTCATCAAATGAATCGTAATTACGATTGAAATAATCGAAAAAGAGATATGAGTTAATATATGTTCTAAAGTTACAAAAATCATAAAAAGAAAGAAGGAGTCCAATTACTAATTACAGAATTCAAATCAGGAATTGAATACATTATAGGATCCATTTCCATTATGTTCTTTTTAGAGGATGCCGCCACTCGGACTCGAACCGAGATGCTCTAGCACTGCTTCCTAAGAGCAGCGTGTCTACCGATTTCACCATGGCGGCTTGCTTGAAATAATAATAGTCCGTTCATCTTGAATCGTCTAGATTCAAGAATTACTAATATTCTTTTTTCTAGGAAACATTAGAATCGATGAATAAGCACCCTTTAAAATCATGATTTTATATTTGAAATATTTTATATTTGTTTGAACATTCAATAATTCTTAGTATCGTGATAGGGTGTCAGTTTTTTTTTACAATGAAAACTTTCACATACTATAAATAAGGTTCTCTTGTAAGGGTTGGAACTTGATGGTTCTGTTCTCAATTGAGGCATAGAACTAAGGATTGTTCTTTTTTTTTTATCTCATTTAATTAAATGAGATAAAAAAATGATATAAAAATTGATGATTCATTTTTCATTTATTTTATTTGAGTTTTGATGGATTCAAAATTAAAAGATTCATTTTATCAATGAAAAAATAAATAAAATGAATAGGATTTTTTATGTATCACAATTTAATCACTAAAAATAATGAATTTCCCTAAATATTTCAATAGCTTGATATCGTTAAATTTTATTAATGACTGGATTCCTTGTTGTGTACATAATTTATGGTAAGATTTCCCAAAGCAATTCGGTATTGGGCTCAATATATAACAAAAGGGGTTGCAATCTCTATTGTAATTGTACTGCACTTTTCACAAAAAAATTTATAAATAAATTTTTTGTGAAAAGTTAGTTGTTGGGGAAAATTTAAATCACCATCTTGCAAATTTTTTATCATATTATAAAAAAAAGTGAAACTTTGTGTATAATTACTTCTATTTTTTTTTTTAAGAGAAACATAGAAAAATAATAATACTTAGAACCAGTAGAGTAGACAGAAGAAATCTTTTTCTACATACCACAACAGTTAAGTTAGTTCTAGTTCATATTGAAGAATTGAAACCAAAACATTAGCATTATTTAATGCGAATTATTCATCTTAAAAACTTCAAAAAGTTTGAGTTCTTAGAGCTATGTTAATTCGGATTATTCCAAAACTTTATTACTTGTTTGTCGCACAAAAAAACTTTTTGAATGTCCTGTGGACACTGATTTAGCTAAAGAAAAAGCCTTTAACGCGGCCAAATATCCTTTTTTCTTCCAAATTTTTTTACGAATACGTTTTTTTGAGATAGAAGTACGTTTTTTTGGAACCGCCATTTAAAAATAAAGAGTTACTAATTTTTATCGTTGTATGTGAAAGACATGTATTGTTCAAAATGAATCGGCCTTTTTATTATCTATACTTATTCCATAGATAAAAATTTTAAATAAAAATGATTCATATCATACGAATAATTTTTTTATCTTTATATTATAACAAAAAAAAATATAAAAATTATATATTTATTTAATTTATATATATTTGTTGTGTGTACATCACATATAATATTAATTATGACTTACTTTACTATAAAATAAAATTTCCTTTGAGAATAATCTTTTCTTATTATATTTTATTTATATATTTTATTTATGTTATGCTTTTTATATATATATGTTTTTTTATGTTTTTATTAGCATCTCTATTACATAATTACATACAATGTTTGTAAAAAAAAAAAATGGGATCGTCGTTCATAAGGATCAAATATTTTAGTTTAGTCAGATATTGTCATGCCATATTTATTTTAAAAATAAAAAATTTGTTATATTATATAATTTAACAAAACAGTAATGTAAATTTTATTTTCTATTAATTGATCAAATTCACAGTGCCTGTACATTATTTTAATTCAAATAAGATTAGTAGTTAATCTGTTAAACAAGACATTACCTGGTAAGGGTAATCTTAGTAATATCTTATTTCAGTTCTATGCCAAGTAATTTATGCCAAGTAAGAAGTGAAGTAGAGTAGGATTTACGATAAGCATGAGTCTTCTCTATTGGAATTCAATCAATCAATTCCAGAATAAATTAGGTAATTACTCAAAATATTCTAACTAGAGTAATTAGGTCTCTTTTTTTTATTGAGTCCGATTATTAGCGGATAACAGATCCATATTCGAACCAAGTACTGTTTTTGGTAGAACTATTTTTCCTTACTATACTATAAAGTATGGTTATAAATTATCAGAATAAGAATATTAGAATAATATAAAATATAATATTAAGATTCTGTATCTTAATACAAATCTTCTTTAGTTAATAACTAGGTAATAATTTTTACCTAGTCGTTTGATCATATCATTTGATCAAACAAATTGGAACTTTTTTAATTATTTTAAAATATATGGGAAAAGTCAGACTAATTAATAATTAAAATATTTGAGTTTTTTCATATCTTTTTTTTGTTAATTTCTTTTATTCTTGTTCCTTCTAAAGGAAATAAGAGTTGGTGAATCGGAAACAATTAAATTAATAAGAATAAAAAAAAAAATTAAAAATTTGTTTTCTTATGGAACATACATATCAATATGCATGGATAATACCTTTCCTTCCACTCCCTGTTACCATGTCAATAGGATTTGGACTTCTGCTTGTTCCGACAGCAACAAAAAATACTCGTCGTATGTGGGCTTTTCCTAGTGTTTTACTACTAAGTATAGCTATGGCTTTTTCGGCCAACCTGTCTAGTCAACAAATAAATGGAAGTTTTATTTATCAATATCTGTGGTCTTGGACCATCAATAATGATTTTTCCTTAGAATTTGGATACTTGATAGATCCGCTTACTTCTATTATGTCAATATTAATCACTACTGTAGGAATCATGGTTCTTATTTATAGTGACAATTATATGTCTCATGATCAAGGATATTTGAGATTTTTTGCTTATATGAGTTTTTCCAATGCTTCAATGTTGGGATTAGTTACTAGTTCCAATTTGATACAAATTCATATTTTTTGGGAACTGGTGGGAATGTGTTCGTATTTATTAATAGGTTTTTGGTTCACACGACCAATTGCAGCAAGTGCTTGTCAAAAAGCTTTTCTAACTAATCGTGTAGGGGATTTTGGTTTATTATTAGGAATCTTAGGTTTTTATTGGATAACTGGTAGTTTAGAATTTCGGGATTTGTTCGAAACATTTAATAAGTTGATCCATAATAATGGGGTCAATTCTTTATTTGCTACTCTGTGCGCCTCACTATTATTCGTCGGTGCAATTGTGAAATCTGCACAATTCCCCCTTCACGTATGGTTACCGGATGCCATGGAGGGACCCACTCCCATTTCAGCTCTTATACATGCTGCTACTATGGTAGCAGCGGGAATTTTTCTTGTAGCTCGACTTCTTCCTCTTTTTACAGGCATACCTTACATAATGAATCTTATTTCTTTGATAGGTGTAATAACACTACTATTAGGAGCCACTTTGGCTCTTGCTCAAAGAGACATCAAAAGAAGTTTAGCCTATTCTACAATGTCTCAATTGGGTTATATTATGTTAGCCCTAGGTCTAGGTTCTTATCGAGCTGCTTTATTTCATTTGATCACTCATGCCTATTCTAAAGCATTATTGTTTTTGGGATCTGGATCCATTATTCATTCAATGGAACCCATTGTTGGATATTCACCAGAGAAAAGTCAGAATATGGTTCTTATGGGTGGTTTAACAAGATATGTTCCAATTACAAGAACTACCTTTTTATTAGGTACACTTTCTCTTTGCGGTATTCCACCTCTTGCTTGTTTTTGGTCCAAAGATGAAATTCTTAATGAAAGTTGGTTGTATTCACCAATTTTTGCAATAATAGCTTGTTTTACAACAGGGTTAACTGCATTTTATATGTTTCGGGTATATTTACTTACTTTTGAAGGATATTTACACGTTCATTTTCAAAATTACAGTGGAACTCAAAATAGTTCATTCTATTCAATATCTTTATGGGGAAAAGAAGCACCCAAAGTGGCCAACATAAATTTACTTTTATCAACAATGAATAATAATGAAAGGGTTTCTTTTTTTTCGAAAAATACATATCAAGCTGATGGGAATGCAATAAATCGGATGCAAAACTTTAGTACTCGTTTTGGAAAAAAATACACTTCTAGATATCCCCATGAATCAGACAATACTATGCTATTTCCTCTGCTTGTATTGGTAGTATTTACTTTGTTCGTTGGATCCATAGGAATTCCTTTCGGTCAAGGAAGAATGGATTTTGATCTATTATCGAAATGGTTAACCCCATCGAAAAATCTTTTACATCCAAATTCGGACTATTCCGTGGATTGGTATGAATTTTTGACAAATGCAATTTCTTCAGTAAGTATAGCTTTTTTCGGAATATTCATAGCATCCATTTTTTATGGGTCTGTTTATTCATCTTTCAAAAATTTGGACTTAATTAATTTATTTGTTAAAATGGGTCCTAAAAGAATTTATTTAGACAAAATAGTAAATGTTATATACAATTGGTCATATAATCGTGGTTATGTAGACTTTTTTTACACAAGGGCTTTAACCAGGAGTATAAGAGGATTAGCTAAACTAATTCATTTTTTTGATAGATGCATAATTGATGGAATTACAAATAGCGTTGGGGTTTATAGTTTCTTTATGGGTGAAGGGATCAAATATCTAGGGGGTGGACGAATCTCGTCTTATCTATTCTTGTATTTATCTTATGTATTAATCTTCTTATTAATTTATTTTTTGAGTTTGTAAAAATATACCTTGTTTTCTTTTTATTATTTTCATTATTATTATTTTTTTTATTTTTCATACATATTTATATTATACTAATTAATTTCACATACATATGTCGTTTATATACATATATCATTTATATATATATTATAATATAAAAATTTATATAACACAAATAAAAAATCATATATTGTATACAGATATATAAATATATA